TCGGGCGATGAAGAAGAGAATTGTTTGGAGTGAGAGAAGAAGCTAAAGATGGTCAAGTGGCAACCGACCTGGACATTTGATTCGGATGAGGGAGGCCGGGGAAATTCGAATAGAACAATTGAGTGGGGGATAGGGCGACATAGCCGCCGGGATAGGGGTTCAATGATGGAGGGCCATTTAAAGGAAGGAATAGCCGTCATGCCCAACCCGGCGAATAGTTTGTAGTTGTCTTTGCCGGGGAAACGGAACTAATACCGGAATTGGACGACTACTCACTAGTTGGTATGGTTGGCCGGAGGAGGGGAGAGAAGAACCCCAGACGAACTTTCCTTCCCACTTACTCCGAAAGAGATACGTAATGGGTTGAGGTCCAGTGCATCAATCATAGTAGTTTAAGTCCAGAAGTAGCCTGGAAATCGCTCACACTATATACATGACAGCCCCAAAGCATTCTTGGTATCAAGTCATGCCCCGCGTACTCTCTATAATGCCCATCTACCACCCCGGAAAGATCATCTTAGCAAACGTGATGTCGAGACATCAATCACAAGTAAGCGTTATGCCAGCCGGCCGTACGGACCACATCATGAGAAAAGAGCACATCCCGGAGTGAAAATCACCCCTGGACGAGACATGAGAGAATGCGGGAGAATCAATAGATGAATTCGCTAGGGGGAGACCAACCCTTGCATACCATGGAGACCATGCTTTTGCACGCATACGAGGGATAAAAGTGACCAGTCCAGAGCGTCAGATCGAATGGCTGGTGGGAGTGCGCGTACCCCATGTATCGTTAGTAGTCAGTCTTTTGCCTCTAATAATCTTTCGCTATATGGAACTACTAAAAGCTAAGAGGGCACCGAAGTAGTATAGGGGAGCAGGAGAGGAAGAAGTCAAGGTACCACCAGAAGAAAGCCAGCAAAGCCAGAAAGAGCCAAGCTAGCCCACAGCACTCCTACTACCAAAGCCAGCCATCAGTAACATGCCTTCCCGTCTCAGCTTATCCACCACTACCTTCATCACCAGCACCAGCAGCAGAGATGGTAGCATCATAGGTTCCAGCCGCTCGGTATGGTATGTAGAGCTTGCCTGGATTTTTCTTTTGATTTGGATGGTTATGCTCATACCTGCTAATTGAATGCTCGGGAAAGGCACGTCTTCCCCTCTACTCACTCGACTATGCGCTTTTCATGAGGAGTGGGCCCGTCCCACCTCTGCTTCTCCAAAGTCATAGCCGGGCGCTGCGTTCGATTCCTACACTGTTGGGCTCAGGTTCCTTCCTCTTCTAAGCCAGCATACCTTTTTCCGTTTTATCAGGGTGACTTATACCCCTGTCCTTCTCTATTCTGGTGGATCTGATTCAGCGTGGTACATCCGGGGGGGACGAGCCCCCATCTTCCTTATAAGACTTTCCGGTCCTCCCTCTAGCACTTTTCTTTCTTTATTCAATTACACAGCAAGCTTCAAGGTGTTTTAAGACCTCGTGCACCTTAACTCTAGCTTCGCATTGCCATATACCTCCTCCTTCGGGTTAGGAAGGACATCTTTCTTTGCAAGAGCTCCGCTAGTATACTAATAGGCTCGTGCACAGATTTACGTTTATTTACTGACAGGAAAAGTTGGCTTACGTTCCCCTCTCCCGGGAACGCTTCTATCCTGCCACCGTTCTGTACCATGGTGACGAAGTTGGGCAACTCTACCTTTCAGTTTTCCTCGAAGGTCGTCTAATGCCGCTGCTAATAAGCGGTTAGGGTCCCTACCGAATGGCCTTGTTGTACCTCACTCTCGTTCTCGTCTTCACGTGCTATTAGCCTGTGCCCTTCTTTCTACTGGGTCTTCGCCTCTTTCATTATTGCCATTGATTTGATTGAGATTCACTCATGAACTCTGGGAAAGAGCTATCTATTCCAGCGAGCCTTGCAAGCCCGTAAAGAGTTAGTTATTATAGTTATTAGACGATGGGGGACCGCCCAATCGGCGGGAAGCTTTATTGGCCGACCCCCTATCGTTTCCCCTGGCTAGAAGCTTTGCCCCTTGCTTGTAAGGAAGGTAGGCTCCAAAAGGATCGAACCCGAATCTACGGGGACTTACACGCTTAGTGAAAACCAAAAGAATAAGGTAAGCTTTCAACGAAAGCAAGACTACCTTTACTTTTTTTAACTGGTTGTCAGAGATTCTTACCAGCAAGCATCTACCCTTTCTTTTTTTTTTCCTCGTTTGAGTTTGGTTGTTTTGGAGTGCTACTTTCTTTGTTCAGTTGGGCGAAATCGATGCTCTTCCTTTTGGCGAGTAGATTCACTGTCTCTCCGGCGCAACCTTCCAGCCTGAAACTTCCTTATACATGATGGGACCTTTCTTTTCAGTCATTTGACTTGCAGTCCAATTCCCTGGACTTGAATCAATGACTTAAGGCCTATTCTGGAAGGTATTATAGGGAGTAGCCCGGGCATTCCGTACATCGCTGCCGTCCTTCGTGACTGCAGGAAGTCGATGGTTGGAT